ATTTAACCATTTACAAAGTATCATAACCAATCATTCATGATTGACCAGATCGTTACTGAAAATAATATCCAAATACCAAATCCGACCTCTATATATATATAACCTCTGCAAAGTAGAAGAAGCTTTTTGAAAGATCAAAGAAAGAATCTCTTCTTCCTCTGTAAAGAATTCTTCCAATAATTTTTTTGAACCTAATCTTTTCAAAAAAGCACGTACAGTACTTTTGTGTTTACGAGCCAAAGTTTTAATACACGAAAGCCGGAGTATATATTTTATTCGATACAAACTCTTTTTTTTTGAGGATCCATTGTAATAATGAGAAAGATTTCTACATATCCGCAAAAATCGGTCAATAATATCAAAATCAGATGAATCGGCCCAGACCGGCTTACTAATGGGGTGCCCTAATATATTACAAAATTTCGCTTTAGCCAATGATCTAATTAGAGGAATAATTGGAACTATTGTATCAAGCTTTTTCATAACAATTTCTATTAGAAATGAATTTTCCAACATTTGACTCCGTACTGCTGAAAGATTTAACCGCACACTTGAAAAATAGCCCAAAATGTGAAATGAATGTTCGGAGAATTTGTTTATTTGGATCATTCCTGGTTGAGACCAAACATCAAAATGACATTGCCATAAATGGATAAGATAGTATTTCCATTTATTCATCAAAAGGGGCGCATTCTTTGAAGCCAAAATGGATTTTCCTTGATATCTAACATAATGAATTAAAGTATCTGTGAAAAATGATAAGGTAGACGAAAAATCCTTAGCAAAGACTTCGACAAAACCTTCTATTTTTGCATAGAAATAGATTCGCTCAAAAAAAACATTAAAAGATTTTAATCGTAAATGAGAGGATTTGTTACGTAGAAAAAGGAAGATCGATTCATATTCACATACATAAAAATGATATAGGAATAAGAAAAATCTTGGATTACTTTTTGAAAAAGTAGAAATCGATTTTTTTGGAGTAATAAGACTACAACACTCATAAAGAAACAACCTTAATAAATGAAAGAAAGGGGTATCTTTCACCCAGTATCGCAAGATTTGAACCAAAATTTCCAGATGGATAGGATAGGGGATTCGTACATCTGACACATAATTTAAATATGTCAATTTATCCTCGAAAAACGGAAAAATGGAATGAATTGATCGCAAATTATTATAATATTTTATGACTTCTGCCCCCTCTAAGGAGAAGCTTAATTGTAGGGAAAATGGAATTTCCACGACGGTGGTAAAACCTTCTGATATTATTTGAGAATATAAATTCTTGTTATAACCCCAAAATTGATTTTTGTTAGAATCATTAGCAGAAATAATCAAATGATTCTGTTGATACATTCGAGTAATTAAACGTTTTACAATCAGTAAACTAGATTTATTGTCATAATCTACATTTTCTGTAAAAATGGATCCATTAAAATCATGACCATAAGCAAGTCCATAAATATATTCACGAAAAATAAGTGGGTATAAGAAGTCCTGTTGGCGCGGTATATCTAGTTCTAAATCTACTTGATATTCCTCCATTTTTGAAATTAAATTTGAATAATTTGGTCAAAGTATCGGGGATTCATTGATTCTCAAATGATACATAGTACGATACAGTCAAAACAAGGTATTATAGAATAAAACGAATTAGAATAAAAAAAAATGAGTATGAATAGATACCTAGAAAACAAGTAAAACCCATCAACGGACTCTCTCGCCTCGCTTTTTCCATCTAATTGTTCTAAGATAACAAGCTAGTTAAAAATCCTTTATTTTATCAGCCTAATCGCTCTTTTGATTTTGGAAAAAAAAATATTTTTATCAATATACTCTTTCTTCTACACATTTATCGCCAGCGCATAATGGAGAATAGCTAATAGTTAGGACTCATAACAAAAATCAATCAATAAATAATTTATTCGTGGCAAAAGCTTTTCCCACACCAAGCACTAATCAATTTTTAACATACAATTAGATGAGGTAATCATTCAAATTAAAAACGAAAGCTCGTTGCTTATTGTTTCCCTATAATTGGAGCCGCCAAGCTCTATCCCTTTATTAATTCAACCCAACTGCATTTTTTTCTTTCGATCCAAGAATTCAAACACCAATTTTGGCCGGATCCAATAAGAATGAAATCTTTTTTTTTTAATTCGCCATTGTATTGATACGACATGCTACTTTTTCCATTCATTCCTTTCTGGATCAGTCGTGGTTTTTCAAACTCTACCGATGGTATGGACGAACTAATTGCTTCATAGAAATGTGTAAAAAATGGAGTCGCGCTTAAAAGCCGAGTACTCTACCATTGAGTTAGCAACCCTAATAAAATTTATATATAAAATAAATAGGATGTGTCTATTGAATCGCAAAAAAAAGCCGGCGGAACAGTAACGTGAATAAATCGATCGATTTATTCATGTTCGAATTATATTTGTTTGATATGCTCTTGTCAATATGAGTATTGAAAAACGAATATAAAAGAATACAA